GAGGGTCGAACCTTTTCTTCTGACTCTTTTTCCAATTTGATAAATGTTGGTTGATCGTGTATTTCATTATAGTTCTATGATTCATTGTATCATTTTCTATTTGATACCTTTGAATTCCATATTCGAAATTGCGATCGAATCTATTCTTTTTAATGAATTGATTCCATACATTTCTTATGTACCCATAGATACTATATTGTATTTTAATCAGATTTTGGATCAATCTATATTGATAGACTGCCTCCATTATGTTGTTACTAGTAAATACCACTATTTTTGGTTTTGGATCTTCCAAATCATTCCCACAAGAGGTGCGGACCCATTTTTTTATGATCCTTCGATAAAAAGATTCATTCTCTTCATAAAAAAGAGGAGGTAGAACCAATAGAGATTTCTTTTTTGATTCATTCCTGAATACCTCATTTAAGAATCGTTTTGGATCCGATTTGAAAGAATCAATAGAAAAATAAAATCGCTTCTTATATACCAGATACGGCTCGGTTATTGATAGATTGAATAGATCCGACAGTTCGTGAAATCTCTCTTCTGATTCCAAATAGTGGTGTAACATGTATCCCCCCCTGTTCCGGTCCTGGAATAGATGCAATAAACCAAAAAGTGGGTTTTTGTTCAATAAGGAAATCTTATTGGAATTGTCAAGTTCATCCTTCGTAACCATATTACATCCTGGATCGGATGAAATAGGATGAATTGAGACAGTCTTTTGTAAATACATACTTATCTTGACTATATTTTCTATTTCTTTCTTTTCCGATCGCCTGGAAAAAAGAAAAGAAACATCTTCTTCTTTCTTTAACAATTTCGGATCTCTACTGGACCTCTCAGTAGGATTTGAATCCAGATGAAGTTCTGACCATCTATCAGAGAAAAAAGATCTCTGAGATATATTTTTTCTTTTTGGAAGATACAGGAGCGGGACAATCAACCTATTGATATTGGTTGAATCTTTTGAGTCTTCCAATCTCTCATCATTGCTGGATCCAATGGAATTCATAGGTATAGGGAGAAGTCCTGTCAAATAGAAATTTTTTCTTTCGATCATCTTTCGATTGTTAATACGATATAGAAGGATCGCTACTCCAAAGAATACTACATTATTGATCGTGAAATATCGATTCCTTCTTAAACCCAGTGAATTGCGTGAAAGTGCGATACTCCAAATTCGGAAGTCCAAGAGTTTTATCAAACTCTCTTGATAGAAAAAAATGTGAATGAAAGATACCGCTGAATTAATTTGAGTCCATGAATATGAGAAATCGCGAGAATTCCGGATCTCTCTAAATATCTCTCTGAATTCGAAAATCCAGTGTTTGAATTGATGTTGATGCATTTGTTTTTTAACCCCCTATAATGCGTTGATTTATCTAAAAGATTTCACTTGAATTGGAATTTGGTTATTCACCAGGTACGAGGATTCCCCCGAAGCATCCATGGCTGAATGGTTAAAGCGCCCAACTCATAATTGGCGAAGTCGTAGGTTCAATTCCTACTGGATGCACGCGAATGGAACCCTCTCTCCAAAAACAAGAATTACTTCAATTAGATTATTATTTTTTAAAACTAAACTAAAACTAAACTAAATAATTTATATATATAAATAGATAATATATAATATATACTAAACTAAAACTAAACTAAATAATTTATATTTATATATAGAATTATTATTACTAAATTACTAAACTTCAATTAGATTATTATTTTTTAAATATAAATTTGAAATAATTATATAGAATTTTAGACTTTCGTTTTAGTAGAGTTTCAAACTACTCTTTCATATAAAGACTGGAATGACATTGATTCTATAACTGTACCTATATCAATTAAAACTCCGTAGGGTTTTTTTAATGCAAAGAGAAATTTAAGTATATTAAAATTTTTTTCCTGGTCATATCAATAAGGTCATGAAATTTCGATTTCTTTGTCTTTTTTTACATATAATGGATTTGCCTGAAACGCTACATGATTTTCTTTTAGTCTTTCTGGGATCGGGTCTTGTATTCGGGAGTCTAGGAGTAGTATTACTTACCAACCCAATTTTTTCTGCTTTTTCGTTGGGACTGGTTCTTGTTTGTATATCTTTATTCTATATTTTATCAAACTCCCATTTTGTAGCTGCATCACAGCTACTTATTTATGTGGGAGCTATTAACATTTTAATCATATTTGCTGTGATGTTCATGAATAGTTCAGAATATTACGACGATTTTCGTCTGTGGACCGTTGGGGATGGAATTACTTTGGTGGTTTGTACAAGTATTTTTGTTTCACTAATAACTACTATTCCGGATACATCATGGTACGGAATTATTTGGACTACAAGACCAAATCAGATTATTGAGCAAGATTTGATAAGTACTAGTCAACAAATTGGAATTCATTTATCAACAGATTTTTTTCTTCCATTTGAACTCATTTCAATAATTCTTTTAGTTGCTTTGATAGGTGCAATTGTCGTAGCTCGCCAGTAAAAAATCTTTAGAGAATAGAGAACTAGGAATATAAATCCAGATTCCATTTTTTTTTTTATTGCCGATATATTCTTTAAGTCAATTGAATCTGTTGAATTGTTGTTCATATTGAAATGAATCAAAATTGAAAAGGAGTTGGTCAATGATGCTCGAACATGTACTTGTTTTGAGTGCCTATTTATTTTCTATTGGTATCTATGGATTGATCACGAGCCGAAATATGGTAAGAGCCCTTATGTGTCTTGAACTTATACTGAATGCAGTTAATATAAATCTCGTCACTTTCTCTGATTTTTTTGATAATCGCCAATTAAAAGGAAATATTTTTTCCATTTTTGTTATAGCTATTGCAGCCGCTGAAGCAGCTATTGGACCAGCTATTGTTTCTTCAATTTATCGTAACAGAAAATCAACCCGTATCAATCAATCGAATTTGTTGAATAAATAGCATTAATCATAATTACTCAAAAAAAAAGTAGAATTTTGAATAGTGTAATATATATTTATCAATTCAAATTAGCATGTATGCTACACAACGTATTATCATGTTTGTGTTTGCAAAACGAAATAAGAAGCAATCAAAGTATCCTGGTCCTCCCCTCTTCGTTCTTTTAAATTTATCTAGACGTCTATTTTGATTAGCAAAATTCTGAAAAATCATTGATTCATCTGGTGTATAAATATATGATTCATTTACGAGTTTACTAGATCGATAATTTTCATTTTTGATGTTCAAAAATTACTATAGATACAATGTCACATTCAGTAAAGATTTATGATACATGTATAGGATGTACTCAATGTGTCCGAGCCTGTCCCACAGATGTATTAGAAATGATACCTTGGGATGGATGTAAAGCTAAGCAAATAGCTTCTGCCCCAAGAACAGAGGACTGTGTTGGTTGTAAGAGATGTGAGTCCGCCTGTCCGACGGATTTCTTAAGTGTTCGAGTTTATTTAGGGAATGAAACAACTCGAAGTATGGGTCTAGGTTATTGATACGTTTCAAAAAACACCACACGAATACGTTTTTTTACTGGCAAAAACCCGTGCTCAAAATAGAAAAGATTTATTTTTTTTCTATTTTGAGCGCGGGCTTTTCTGGCCCAAGTGTATCTTATTTTTATGACGAATTATTTTCCTTGGTTAACAATAGTTGTAGTTTTGCCAATAGTCGGGGGTTCTTTAATTTTCTTATTTCCTCATAGGGGAAATAAGGTAATTAGGTGGTATAGCATTTGTATATGCTTAATTGATCTCCTTCTAACAACCTATGCATTTTGTTATCATTTCCAATTGGATGATCCACTAATCCAACTAAGGGAGAATTATAAATGGATCAATTTTTTTGATTTTTACTGGAGTTTCGGAATAGATGGACTCTCTATAGGACCTATCTTACTAACGGGATTTATCACCACTTTAGCCACGTTAGCGGCTCAGCCAGTTACTCGAGAATACCAATTATTCTATTTCCTGATGTTAGCAATGTATAGCGGTCAAATAGGACTATTTTCTTCTCGAGACATTTTACTTTTTTTCATCATGTGGGAATTGGAATTAATTCCCGTTTATCTACTTTTAGCCATGTGGGGGGGAAAGAAACGTTTGTATTCAGCTACAAAGTTTATTTTGTACACTGCGGGAAGTTCTGTTTTTTTATTAATGGGAATTCTAGGTATCAGTTTATACGGTTCGAATGAACCAACATTAAATTTAGAAACATTAACTAATCAATCGTATCCTGTGGCGCTAGAAATAATATTCTATATGGCATTTCTTATTGCTTTTGCTGTCAAATCGCCGATTATACCCTTACATACATGGTTACCAGATACCCACGGAGAGGCACATTACAGCACTTGTATGCTTTTAGCCGGAATCTTATTAAAAATGGGAGCATATGGGTTGGTTCGAATTAATATGGAATTATTTTCCCATGCTCATTCAATATTTTGCCCCTGGTTAATGATATTAGGTTCTATTCAAATAATCTATGCTGCTTCAACATCTTTTGGTCAACGTAATTTAAAAAAAAGAATAGCTTATTCCTCGATATCTCATATGGGTTTCCTTATTCTAGGAATTGGTTCAATAAGTGATACTGGGCTCAACGGGGCCCTTTTACAAATAATATCTCATGGATTTATTGGCGCTGCGCTTTTTTTCTTGGCAGGAACTTGTTATGATAGACTACGTCTTCTTAATCTTGACGAAATGGGCGGAATGGCTATCCCAATGCCAAAAATATTCACGATTTTTACTATCTTATCGATGGCTTCTCTTGCATTACCGGGCATGAGCGGTTTTGTTGCAGAATTGATAGTTTTTTTTGGAATAATGACTAGTCAAAAATATCTTTTCATGATGAAAATACTAATTACTTTTGTAACAGCAATTGGAATGATATTAACTCCTATTTATTTATTATCTATCTTACGGCAGATGTTCTATGGATACAAGTTTTTTAATACACCAAACTCTTATTTTTTTGATTCAGGGCCGAGAGAATTATTTATTTCTATTTCTATCCTTATACCCGTAATAGGTATTGGTATTTATCCCGATTTCATTTTCTCATTCTCGGTTGAGAAAGTGGAAGCTATTCTATCTAATTTTTGATAGATAGTTTTCTTTCATAAATGAATAAAACAAAACCAATAAATAAAAAAGAGAAAAAAACCCTTTGGACAATGAAAAAAAGATTTTTCTTTTAGATTCACTTAAAAAAAAATTGAATTGTAATCGAATATGTTTGTTGTTTGTGAGAACCCTTCAAATCAAGTCATGTAATGATTCAAAGGGTTCTCGACGATTTTTGGGAAGTTTAATTTATGGAAAGTATATATATATGCTTTCCATATTTTTATTTCTCAGGTTAGGTTCTTTACTCATTTTTTGAATTCAATTAGATGGAAATGAACCATAACTATGTAGTCCTATTCCTAATAGATTGATCCCCAAATAACATACCCAAATTATAAGAAATCCGATAGAGGCCACGATTGAAGAATTTACACCTTCTAATTTTTTCTTTTTTCTAGTATGTAAATAAATCGCGAATATGGTCCACGTAATAAAGGCCCAAGTTTCCTTTGGATCCCAATTCCAATATGATCCCCATGCCTCGTTAGCCCATACTGCTCCTGAAAGAATACCTATTGTTAAAAAGAGAAAACCTAGACTAAGAATACGATAACCCCAACGATCCAATTGTTGAATAAATTGAGACCTGTAATAATTTCTAGAAGAAGAAGTTGTTCGTAAAACATTCTTTCTTTCATTGATATTCATGTATTTGATTTCAGCAAAATCAAATGATTTATTTAAAGAATCCAAATTCTTGGTAAAAGCAAGAAATTGGATTACTTCTTGAAACGTAATGACTAAAATAGCCACTGATAATAAAGATCCACATAAAAGAGCTGCATATCCCAATATCATCATACTTACGTGCATCATTAGCCAATGGGATTGTAGAGCGGGTACTAATATTATGGATTGATGCATTTTGGTTAAAAGACCTGAAGTCGCAAAGCCTTGGGTAAAAAGAACACTTGGTGCGATTATTGTACTTAAATGGTTTTTATCCTTTTTAAAAAACGGAACCCTATGAAAAATGGAAAACCCCCATGAAAGAAAGATTAAGGATTCATATAAATCACTAAATGGTAAATGGCCCGAAAAAAACCAACGAGTAATTAACAATCCCGTTACACAGAAAAAAGTTATTGTCATGGCTTTTTTGGACAAATCATATAACCCTACGATTTCGTTGACTAATAAGGTTATCAAATGAATTGAAATAACAATTGATATGACCGAAAACGATATATGAGTTAATATATGCTCTAAAGTTGAAAATATCATATCTATAATGAAAATAAATATCTATAATGAAAATAAAAAAGGTATGAATACTAGGATAAGAATAGAAATCGGGAATTGAATTCATTATAGGACTTATTCTTTTAGAATATAGTATAGGATGCCATGCCGCTACTCGGACTCGAACCGAGATGCTCTAGCACTGCTTCCTAAGAGCAGCGTGTCTACCAATTTCACCATAGCGGCTTACTCGAAATCATAATAACCGATTCATTAGTCAATCGTCGAGATTGAAAGAATCAATTAACGTGGAATATTAATATTAATTGAGTACATTTGTTTACTAAACATTAAAAAATTTGAAGAATTCTATTTTTTTTTTTTCATTTCCATTCATTTCCAGTGTTAGTTTTCAAATTTAACAACGGAGAATGGGTTTTTCGTAGTTTACACTTTTTCAAATTCAAAAAAAGCAATGCTGAAACTAGATAGTTCTGACTTCAATCTAGGAATGAAAAAAACATTTTGTTGTTTATGACTCATTTTTTAATTATTTCATTCATTTTCTGACTCTAAATAAATGCATTTCCATTTTTTCAATGAAATCCTTAACGTTAATTAATATATCTATTATTAATTAATTAACACTACATTCTAAAAAATTTAGATTATATATTTAGCATATATTATAATATATGCTAAATATATGGTCAATATTATATATTCTTATATTACTAAATATTCTTTATTATTATTTTATTAGTATAATAATAAAGAATACTCTTCGAATCGAGCTAATTCAGATTATTGCAACATTTTTATTTATTACAAAAAAAACTTTTTGAGTTCCCTGTCAAAATGGATTGCGCTAATGAAAAGGCTTTCAATGCTGTCCAATATCCTTTTTTTTTCCAAAAAGTTTTCCGAATTTTTTTTTTTGATATAGAAGTGCGTTTTTTTGGAACTGCCATCTAACTAGGATAATTTTTTCATTGCTATTGTTTGATGTGAAAGACATTTCTTTTCTTCTGTAAATGAAAACTAATTATTCTTTAATTAGCCATATGCCGTCTTATCTATCCTTCCTATTTTTTTCTATCTAAAGTAATGGATTGAATATTAGAAACCTTTTTTAAATCTTTCCAAACATATATATCTAGATCTCCTTTTATTGTAATTTAATTGTAATGTCTCAATCTCAATTAGTTAAAAAATGAACTAATGTTTCTGAATAATAATAAGATTATTTTATTGGGTCATTTCATATGTATTTTCTGCTTCATTCATATCATATATATAAAGAAACGAATGTTCTTAGTTTTGGTGTAATTATTGATTATCAGTCTATAGATAAAAATTTTAATTTTACAAATTTCGTTTTTCTTTATTCTAATTCTAATTTATTATTAATTAAGTAAATATTATTACTAACTATAGTAATTCTAATTAATATTACTAAAAATAATAATATATATTCGAATTTAATTTGGTTATTGGTCTATTTTTACTTTGTACTTTGGGATATTCGAAGTATTGTGCAACGATTCAGAATAATTCAAAAAAAATATCAAATTCTATTTATATATCCACTTTTTTATTAACCGAACCCTTTACAAAAGAGATAAAAAAAACGAATAAGAAAGAAAATTCATTAAGAATCAAAATATTTTTGATTCTTTATTTTTTTTTGTATGGAATATACACATCAATTTTCATGGATCATACCTTTCCTCCCACTTCCAGTTCCTATTTTAATAGGGGTAGGACTTCTAATTTTTCCCACGGCAACAAAAAATCTTCGCCGTATGTGGGCTTTTCCTAGTATTTTATTGTTAATGATAGTTATGATTTTTTCGATCGATCTATCTATTCATCAAATCCAGAACAGTTCTATCTATCAATATGTATGGTCTTGGACTATCAATAATGATCTTTCTTTAGAGTTTGGCTACTTGCTCGATTCACTTACTTCTATTATGTTAATATTAATAACTACTGTTGGTATTCTGGTTCTTTTTTATAGTGATAATTATATGTCTCATGATCAAGGATATTTGAGATTTTTTACTTATCTGAGTTTTTTTAATACTTCAATGTTGGGATTAGTTACTAGTTCCAATTTGATACAAGTTTATATTTTTTGGGAATTGGTTGGAATGTGTTCTTATCTATTAATAGGTTTTTGGTTCACACGTCCTATTGCGGCAAAGGCTTGTCAAAAAGCATTTGTAACTAATCGTGTAGGGGATTTTGGTTTATTATTAGGAATTTTAGGTCTTTATTGGATAACGGGTAGTTTGGAATTTCGGGATTTATTTCAAATATTTAATAACTTGATTGAGAAGAATGAGATTAATATTTTTTTTGTTACTTTCTGCGCCCTCTTATTATTTTGCGGATCAGTTGCGAAATCTGCCCAATTCCCTCTTCATGTCTGGCTACCCGATGCTATGGAAGGGCCTACGCCTATTTCCGCTCTTATACATGCTGCTACTATGGTAGCAGCTGGAATTTTTCTTGTAGCTCGACTTCTTCCTCTTTTCACAGTTATACCCTTCATAATGAGTGGAATAGCTTTGATAGGTATAATAACAGTAGTATTAGGAGCAACTTTAGCTATTGCTCAAAAAGATATTAAGAAAAATTTGGCCTATTCTACAATGTCTCAGTTGGGTTATATGATGTTAGCTTTAGGTATGGGCTCTTATCGAGCCGCTTTATTTCATTTGATTACTCATGCTTATTCAAAAGCATTGTTGTTTTTAGGATCTGGATCCATTATTCATTCAATGGAAGCAATTGTTGGATATTCTCCAGATAAAAGTCAAAATATGGTTCTTATGGGCGGTTTAACAAAACATGCGCCAATTACAAAAACCGCTTTTTTAATAGGTACACTTTCTCTTTGTGGTATTCCACCTTTTGCTTGTTTTTGGTCCAAGGATGAGATTCTTAATGATAGTTGGTTGTATTCACCAATTTTCGCAATAATAGCTTGTTCCACAGCAGGATTAACTGCATTTTATATGTTTCGAATCTATTTACTAGTTTTTGAGGGATATTTAAACGTTCATTTTCAAAATTTCAACGGAAAGAAAAATAGTTCATTCTATTCAATATCTTTATGGGGCAAAGAAGGAAAAAAGAAATTAAAAAAGAAAATTCATTTATTAGCTTTATTAACAATGAATAATAATGAAAGGACTTCTTTTTTTCGGAAGAGGAAATATTCAAATACAATTAATCGAAATGTCAAAAGCATTAAAAGTCTTTTTCTTGAGAGTACCTATTTTGGTACTAAAAACATTCCCTTTTTTTATCCTCATGAATCAGACAATACTATGCTATTTTCTATGCTTGTATTAGTATTTTTTACTTTCTTCGTTGGGTCCATTGGAATTTCTTTCAGCCAAGAAGGAATAGATTTGGATATATTATCCAAATTGTTAACTCCGTCTATAGACCTTTTACATCAAAATTCAAAGAATTCTGTCGATTGGTATGAATTTTTGAAAAATGCAACTTTTTCGGTGAGTATAGCTTTTTTCGGAATATTGATAGCGTCTGTTCTCTATAAACCTGTTTTTTCTTCTTTACAAAACTTGAACGTATTGAATTTATTTCAAAAAAGTGTTCCTAAAAAAATTATTGCTGATAAGATAATCAATGTTATATATGAT